TGTACCTATAATGGTGTTCCATTATCCGAAACAGAATTTCCGAAAAATTGGTTGACAGACGGTATTCAAATAAAAATATTATTTCCTTTCTATCTGAAACCTTGGCACAAATCGAAACTACGATCTTCTCAAAAAGATCTAATGAAAAAGAAAAAAGAAAAAGATGATTTTTGTTTTTTAACAGTTTGGGGAATGGAAACTGAACTTCCTTTTGGTTCGCCCCGAAAACGACCTTCCTTTTTTAAATCCATTTTTAAGGAAATGGAAAAAAAAATTGGAAAATTAAAAAAGAAGTATTTTCGAGTTCTAATAGTTTTCAAAGGAAAAACAAAATTACTTCGAAAAGTTTCAAAAGAAATAAAAAAATGGATTATGGAAAGTGTTATTTTTTTAAAAAAAATAAGAGAAGAACTGTCAAAAATAAATCCAATTCTATTATTTCAATTAAGAGAAGTAGAAGTATATGAATCAAGTGAAATTAAAGAAGAAAAAGATTCCATAATAAGCAATCAGATAATGTACGAATCGTTTAGTCAAATTGCATCTGCGAGTTGGCCAAATTATTCATTGACAGAAAGAAAAATGAAGGATCTGACTGATAGAACAAGTACAATTCGAAATCAACTAGAAAGAATCACAAAAGATAAAAAAAAAGTAATTTCAAGAATAAATAATCTTAGTCCTACCAAAAAAAGTTATAATGATAAAAGATTCGAAAAATGGCAAATATTAAAAAGAAGAAATGCTCAAATAGCCTGTAAATTACCTTTTTTTTTTCAATTTTTTATTGAAAAAATATACACAAATATATTTATATATATTATTAATATTCCAAAAATAAATACGGAATTCTTTCTTGAATCGACAAAAAAAAGTATTGATAAATACATTTACAATAATGAAAGAAAACAAGAAAGAATTAATAAAAAAAATAAAAATTCAATTCCGTTTATTTCGACTATAAAAAAGCCACTTGATAATATTAGTACTATTAAAACAACAAATTCACAGATTTTTTCTGACTTATCCTACGTGTCACAAGCATATATATTTTACAAATTATCACAAATCCAAGTTAGGAACTCGTCTAAATTAAAATCTGTTTTTCAATATCAAAGAATCCCCTTTTTTCTTAAGCCTGAAATAAAGGATTTTTTTGAAACACAAGAAATGGTTCATTCGAAATTAGGAGATAATAAACTTCCGAGTTATGAAATAAATCAATGGAAAAACTGGTTAAGAGGACATTATAAATATGATTTATCTCAGATCAGATGGTCTAGATTAATAGCAAAAAAATGGCAAAATAAAGTTCATCAGCGTCGTATAGCTAAAAACGAAAATTTAAACAAACGGCATTCATATGAAAAAGACCAATTAATTGATTCCAAAAAACCAAAAAAATTTGGAGTAGATTCATTATCTAATCAAAAAGATAATATTAAAAAATACTATAAATATAATCTTTTATCATATAAATTTCTTAATTATGAAAAATGCTTTTTTTATAGATCTCTGTTTCAAGTAAATAAAAATAGATATTTTTCTTATAACGTGCCTAAAAAGACCTTTTTTGATATGCCGGGTAATATCCTTATTACTAATTATCTAGGAAAGATTGATATTCTATATATGGACAAAAAGATCAATAGAAAATATTTTAATTGGAAAATTCTCAATTTTTATCTGAGACAAAAACTCGATATTGAGGCCTGGATCATGATTGATACCAATAGGAATCAAAATACTAAAATTGGTATTAATAATTCTTACAAAATTTCTAAAAAAGATCTTTCTTCTCTTATGAGTCCAGAAATAACTCCATCAAACTCAATCAAAAGATTTTTTGATTGGATGGGAATGAATGAAAAAATGCTAAACTGTCCCGTATCGAATCTGGAACTTTGGTTCTTCCCAGAATTTATGTTACTTTATAAGGCATATAAAACTAAACCTTGGGTTATACCAATCAAATTACTTCTATTAAATTTGAATAAAAATGAAAATAGTAGTGAAAATAAAAAGATCAATGAAAAGGAAAAAGGAAGTTTTTTGATAGCAGTGAATAAAAAGCATCAAAATAAGGAAGAAAAAGAACCCACAAGCAGAGGAGATCTTGGGTCCGGTCTCTCACAAAAAAAAGATATTGAAGAAAATTATGCAAGATCAGACATGAAAAAGGGGAAAAAGAAAAAACAATACAAAAGCAACACAGAAGCAGAACTAGATTTATTCCTCAAACGGTATTTGCTTTTTCAATTGAGATGGAACGATACTTTGAATCAAAGAATGATCAATAATATCAAGGTATATTGTCTCCTGCTTAGACTGATAGATCCAAGAAAAATTACTATATCCTCGATTCAAAAGAGAGAACTTAGTTTGGATATAATGATGATTCAGAATAATTTAGCTCTTACAGAATTGCTGAAAAAAGGAATATTGATTATAGAACCCATTCGTCTGCCTGGAAAAAAAGATGGACAACTTATTATGTATCAAACCATAGGCATTTCGTTGGTTCATAAGAGTAAGCAGCAAACAAATCAAAAATACCAAGAGCAAAGATATGTTTCTAAAAATAATTTTGATGAAACTATTTCACCACATCAAAGAATAACTCGAAATAGAAACAAAAATTTGTTTGATTTGCTTGTTCCTGAAAATATTTTATCGGCTAGGCGCCGTAGAAAGTTCAGAATTCTAATTTGTTTCAATTCAAAAAATCGAAATGACATAAATAGAAATTTCATATTTTGGAACGGAAAGGACGTAAAAAACAGCAGCCAAGTTTCACATGACAATAACCATCTTGATAGAGATAAAAAGCAATTAATGAAATTAAAGCTCTTTCTTTGGCCTAATTATCGATTAGAAGATTTAGCTTGTATGAATCGTTATTCGTTTAATAGTAATAATGGCAGTCGTTTCAGTATGTTAAGGATACAGATGTATCCACAATTAAAAATTTGTGAATAATACACCCTTTCTATATATCCTATACCCTAGAATAATTCTAATATAAGGTATATGAAAGTAAACAAATATACAGATCGCGTGTCTTGTCTCATATTTCATTCTAATATCCAATATGAAATGAATAACGTCTCAATTAGATCTCGAAATGAATCAACAGGACCTTCTTAATTTTAGGTCTAAATTATTCGACGCGAAAAAGTACTAATCCTTTTCTAAATCCAATTTGAAATTTGAAATCGGATTTATTTATTTGAATTCAGAAAATTAGGAGTTCATAAAGATATTTAAATTAGATTATTGTATATACCACATTTAAATTAATGGCATTATTATTACTGATCAGTAAAATCCATATATGTAAAAAATATGTAAAAAGGGAAGGGGGCGTTTTTTTATGGTAAAAAATTCATTCATTTCGGTTAGTTCTCAAAAAGAAAAGGAAGAAAACCGAGGATCTGTTGAATTTCAAGTATTCAGTTTCACCACTAAGATAAGGAGACTTACTTCACATTTGGAATTGCACAAAAAAGACTCTTCATCTCAGAGAGGTTTGAAAAAAATTTTGGGAAAACGTCAACGACTGCTGGCTTATTTGTCAAAAAAAAATAGAGAACGATATAAAGAATTAATTGGTGGGTTGGATATTCGAGAGAGAAAAACTCGTTAATTTGAAGCGTGATATCATTTGAACTTAGTCGTTTAAATTTTGATGAACTTCTTTTTACTTTCAGAAATGCATGGAAGAATGACTCGGAAAAAAACTTATGATTGCACCAACTACAAGAAAAGACCTCATGATAGTCAATATGGGCCCTCACCACCCATCAATGCATGGTGTTCTTCGACTGATCGTTACTCTCGATGGCGAAGATGTTATTGACTGTGAACCGATATTGGGTTATTTACATAGAGGAATGGAGAAAATTGCAGAAAATCGAACAATTATACAATATTTACCTTATGTAACGCGTTGGGATTATTTAGCTACTATGTTCACAGAAGCAATAACTGTAAATGGACCCGAACGGCTAGGAAATATTCAAGTACCTAAAAGGGCTAGTTATATCAGAGTTATTATGTTGGAGTTGAGTCGTATCGCTTCTCATTTGTTATGGCTTGGCCCTTTTATGGCAGATATTGGGGCACAGACCCCTTTCTTCTATATTTTGCGAGAACGAGAATTGATATATGACCTATTCGAAGCTGCTACCGGTATGCGCATGATGCATAATTATTTTCGTATCGGAGGAGTCGCTGCTGATCTACCTCATGGATGGATAGATAAATGCTTGGATTTTTGCGATTATTTTTTAACCGGGGTTGATGAATATCAAAAGCTTATTACACGGAATCCTATTTTTTTAGAACGAGTTGAAGGCGTAGGCATTATTGGCTCAGAAGAAGCACTAAATTGGGGTTTATCAGGGCCAATGCTACGAGCTTCTGGAATAAAATGGGATCTTCGTAAAGTTGATCGTTATGAGTGTTACGACGAGTTGGATTGGGAGATTCAATGGCAAAAGGAAGGGGATTCATTAGCTCGGTATTTAGTACGAATCAGTGAAATGACAGAATCCATAAAAATTATCCAACAGGCTCTCGAAGGAATTCCAGGGGGACCCTATGAGAATTTAGAAATCCGACGTTTTAATAGAATAAAAGACACTGAGTGGAATGATTTTGAATATCGATTTATTAGTAAAAAACCTTCTCCAAGTTTTGAATTGTCCAAGCAAGAACTTTATGTAAGAGTTGAAGCACCAAAAGGAGAATTGGGAATTTTTCTGATAGGCGATCAGAGTGTTTTTCCTTGGAGATGGAAAATTCGACCGCCGGGTTTTATCAACTTGCAAATTCTTCCGCAGTTAGTTAAAAGAATGAAATTGGCTGATATTATGACGATACTAGGTAGCATAGATATTATTATGGGAGAAGTTGATCGTTGAAATGATAATTCATACAACAGAAATGCAAACTATCAATTCTTTTTCCAGATTGGAATTCTTAAAAGAAGTCTATAGCATCATATGGATGCTTGTCCCTATTTTAACTCTTGTATTAGGAATCACACTAGGTGTATTAGTAATTGTTTGGTTAGAAAGAGAAATATCTGCAGGGATACAACAACGTATTGGACCCGAATACGCTGGGCCTTTGGGAATTCTTCAAGCTCTAGCAGATGGTACAAAACTGCTTTTCAAAGAGAATCTTCTTCCATCTAGAGGAGATACTCGTTTATTCAGTATCGGGCCATCCATAGCAGTCATATCCATTTTACTAAGTTATTCGGTAATTCCTTTTAGCTATCACTTTATTCTAGCCGATCTTAGTATTGGTGTTTTTTTATGGATCGCCATTTCTAGTCTTGCTCCCGTTGGACTTCTTATCTCGGGATATGCATCAAATAATAAATATTCCTTTTTAGGTGGATTAAGGGCTGCTGCTCAATCAATTAGTTATGAAATACCATTAACTCTATGTGTATTATCAATATCTCTACGTGCGACTCGGTGAGACAGAAAATTTCCCCTATTTCTTTCTAGCAAGAAAATGAAATAAGTTAAACTTTTTTTATTCATCGTTGGAATTGATGAATTAAACCAGATAGTTATATGAGTGAAATAAAACGGCTTATAAATTTGCTGTTAAAGGAATTCAATCTCATTTCCTATGTACAAGAATTAAGTCAAAGGAAATATAAGCACTTGAGACTGTTTATCCCAACATCAGTTGACAAGATTGGTTCATTAGTCATCATGGCTTGAAGCCGTTTCAAACGATCAATCATATGGGGTTTTTACTATCTATTACCATAGATGTATTACCCTAAATGCGAGATTCAAATCAAAAAAATGAGTGGATGGTTAGTAAGACCAAGATACACAAAGGATTAGTAATGGAGATTCTGTAAATTATTCAAAAGGATATTTCTTTATAGAATAATAATTTTAATTGGGGCTTTAAGTTGGTAGAAATGATTTAAGAAGTACTCCCCACGATTTCGATCCAGAGTATGTTCCTATCCACCGATTAAGTAAATAACTATCAAGAACGAAGAAATCTTTTACTTTGGGTAATGCCCTTTTTTTTTCTGAGAAAGTAGAATAGGAACGAAAAAAATCTAAAGACTAGAATTATAATTGCAAAAGGATCTCTTTTTTTTTTATTCATAATTATTTATATTTTATTGATTTTTATTTCGAGAAAAAAATTCTTGTTATGTAATGTCTAATTATTTTTCGTAATTGAAAATAATAAAATGATTAGGTTGAAATATCTATGCGATATTCCTCTAAAAAGTATTTCTTTATTCAAAGATAAAGTTATTAATCAACAAAGAAAAATGAAAATTCTTAAAAGATCAGATCAATTCAGAAGCACTTTTTATTATAAATTTAGTTATTATAAATTTAGCAGACAGAATTCCATTGGTCTAATTCTAAGCCTTAGGATAATAGTTTGACTCTCTATCGAGCCTACAAACACATCAAAATTAAATAATGTTGAAAGATCCTTCGATTTATTTGTGACCTATGAGGAGCCGTATGAGGTGAAAATCTCATGTACGGTTCTGTAATAGCGATGGCTACAGTGATGTTATCGTCGACTATGATTATCTAACAGTTTAAGTACAGTTGATATAGTTGAAGCGCAGTCAAAATATGGTTTTTGGGGATGGAATTTGTGGCGTCAACCTATAGGGTTTATCGTTTTTCTAATTTCTTCTCTAGCCGAGTGTGAGAGATTACCTTTTGATTTACCAGAAGCCGAAGAAGAATTAGTAGCAGGTTATCAAACCGAATATTCAGGTATAAAATTTGGTTTATTTTACGTTGCTTCGTATCTAAATCTACTAGTTTCTTCATTATTTGTAACAGTTCTTTACTTGGGGGGTTGGGATCTTTCTATTCCATACATATTCGTTCCTGAGTTTTTTGACATAAATAAAAGAAGTAAAATTTTTGCAACAATAATCGGTATTTTTATTACATTAACTAAAACTTATTTGTTCGTGTTCATTGCTATTGCAACAAGATGGACTTTACCAAGACTGAGAATGGACCAACTATTAAATCTTGGCTGGAAATTTCTTTTACCTATATCTCTAGGTAATCTATTATTAACAACTTCGTCCCAACTTCTTTCACTGTAAAAGGAATAGTCTATTTTCACAACTTGTCTCAAACAAGAGAAAGAAACAAGTCAAATTATTTATCGATATTCAGATATGTTCCCTATGCTAACTCAGGTCTTGAATTCTGGTCAACAAACTGTACGAGCTGCCAGGTACATCGGTCAAGGTTTCATGATTACTTTGTCCCATGCGAATCGTTTACCTGTAACTATTCAATACCCCTACGAAAAATTGCTCACATCGGAACGTTTCCGAGGCCGAATCCACTTTGAATTTGATAAATGCATTGCCTGTGAAGTATGTGTTCGTGTATGTCCTATAGATCTACCTGTTGTTGATTGGAAATTGGAAACGAATATTAGAAAGAAACAATTACTTAATTACAGTATTGATTTTGGAATCTGTATATTTTGTGGTAATTGTGTTGAGTATTGTCCAACAAATTGTTTATCAATGACTGAAGAATATGAACTTTCTACTTATGATCGTCACGAATTGAATTATAATCAAATTGCTTTAGGTCGGTTACCAATGTCAATAATTGACGATTACACAATTCGAACAATTTCTTCGAATTCACCTCAAATAAAAAATGTATAAAACCCTTGATTCAAAAAACATTTACAAATTCCAAATAGCTTTTTTGGATCTAAAAAAGGAAGGGGGTTTTTTTTTGGTGAATAAAAAAAAAGGTTGGTTGGGGAAAATTGCAGCTTCATTTTGATTGAAAATTTATTTATATTCGAATAATAATTTCAAAAAAAATAGAAAGTTTCAACCTCTGCTTTCGATAGGCGAATAACTGTATCTACATCAATCCAAGCTACCCCCATTTAAGTTTCATTCAATTAAAAATTATCCTAAAAAATAGGATAACTTCTTTTGTCCTGGTCAGGTCAACAAAGGCATGAAATATTTAGATTTTTTTCTATAAAATCAAATGGATTTACCTGGACCAATACATGATTTTCTTTTAGTCTTTCTGGGATCGGGTCTTATATTAGGAAGTCTGGCAGTAGTATTACTTCCGAATCCAATTTATTCGGCCTTTTCGTTGGGATTGGTTCTTTTTTGTATATCTTTATTCTATATTCTATCTAACTCGTATTTTGTAGCTGCTGCGCAGCTACTTATTTATGTCGGAGCTATAAATGTTTTAATCATTTTTGCTGTGATGTTCATGAATGGTTCAGAATATTACAAAGATTTTCAGCTTTGGACTATTGGGGATGGAATTACTGCAACGGTTTGTACAAGTCTTTTTATTTCACTAATTACTACTATTCCAGATACGTCCTGGTATGGGATCGTTTGGACTACAAAATCAAATCAGATTCTAGAGCAAGATTTGATAAGTAAGAGTCAACAAATTGGAATTCATTTATCAACAGATTTTTTTCTTCCATTTGAACTGATTTCAATAATTCTTTTAGTCGCTTTAATAGGTGCAATTGCTATAGCTCGTCAATAAAAAATTTTTTAAATGAGTAATTCAAATAGAATCAACGGAAAATGAATGTTATAATCCTTTTATTTTATTTGAATTTTTGTCTAAAAAATAGAATAGAAAGCCTTTAGTTTCTTATCTATCTATTACCAATCTATTCCCTTGTTTTGTTCCATATTTGTTAGAATCGAATCGAGTGAATTATTGTTCAGATTGAAATGAATCAAGATTGATAAGGAGTTCGAAAATGATGCTCGAACATATACTTGTTTTAAGTGCCTATTTATTTTCTATTGGTATCTATGGATTGATCACAAGTCGAAATATGGTTAGAGCCCTTATGTGCCTTGAACTTATATTAAATTCAGTGAATATAAATTTTGTAACATTTTCTGATATTTTTGATAATCGTCAATTAAGAGGAGACATTTTTTCAATTTTTGTTATAGCTATTGCAGCCGCTGAAGCAGCTATTGGACCAGCTATTGTTTCATCAATTTATCGTAACAGAAAATCAACTCGTATTAACCAATCCAATTTATTGAATAAATAGTATTTATTATATAAATATATAAATAAAAATTTGAATATTCATAAATTAATTCAAATCAGCAGGTTGGATACGGGTAAGATATGATCGTGGTTACAAAAACATAAGAAATCAAAGTATTTTGGCCCTCGCCCATAATCCAATTGGGAAATAGATTGATTCTGATCACTCATTGATTCGTCTGGTATCTAAATATCGGATTCATTTATAAGTTAGTTTACTAGACCGAAAATTTCTGACGTTCAAAAATGTATAGATCCAATGTCACATTCAGTAAAGATTTATGATACATGTATAGGATGTACTCAATGTGTCCGAGCGTGTCCCACCGATGTATTAGAAATGATACCCTGGGACGGATGTAAAGCTAAGCAAATAGCTTCTGCTCCAAGGACAGAGGACTGTGTTGGTTGTAAGAGATGTGAATCTGCCTGTCCAACGGATTTTTTGAGTGTTCGAGTTTATTTATGGCATGAAACAACTCGCAGTATGGGTCTAGCTTATTGATACCTTCCAAAAAATTATACTTGAATCCATTTTATTTTTTTTACCGACAAAAAAATCCATGCTCTAAATATTTAGAGCACGGATTTTTCTGGCCCAAGAAGCGTATCTTGTCTTTACCACGAACCATTTTCCTTTCTTAACACTAATTGTAGTTTTGCCCATATTTTTAGGTTCCCTAATTTTCTTTCTTCCGCATAGAGGCAATAGAGTAATACGTTGGTATACTATATGTATTTGTATCTTAGAACTTCTTCTGACGACTTATGCATTCTGCTATCATTTTCAATCGGATGATCCATTAATACAACTAGTGGAGGATTATAAATGGATCAATTTTTTTGATTTCCATTGGAGATTAGGAATAGATGGAATCTCTATAGGACCCATTTTACTGACGGGATTCATAACTACTTTAGCTACTTTAGCGGCTTGGCCAGTTACTCGGGATTCTCGATTATTTAATTTCCTGATGTTAGCAATGTACAGCGGGCAAATAGGATTATTTTCTTCTAGGGACCTTTTACTTTTTTTCCTCATGTGGGAGTTAGAATTAATTCCCGTTTATCTACTTGTAGCTATGTGGGGAGGAAAAAAACGTCTGTACTCAGCTACAAAATTTATTTTGTACACAGCGGGAGGTTCCATTTTTCTGTTAATGGGAGTTCTGGGTATCGGTTTATATGGTTCTACTGAACCAATATTAAATTTTGAAATATTAGCCAATCAGTCCTATCCTGTGGGCTTGGAAATAATATTTTATATTGGATTTTTTATTGCTTTTGCTGTCAAATTGCCAATCATACCCCTACATACATGGTTACCAGATACCCATGGAGAAGCGCATTATAGTACTTGTATGCTTCTAGCTGGAATCTTATTAAAAATGGGAGCGTATGGATTAGTTCGGATCAATATGGAATTATTCCCCCATGCTCATTCTATATTTTCTCCTTGGTTGATGATAGTAGGCGCAATGCAAATAATCTATGCAGCTTCAACATCTCTCGGTCAACGTAATTTAAAAAAAAGAATAGCCTATTCCTCTGTATCTCATATGGGTTTCATAATTATAGGAATAGGTTCTATCACCGATATGGGGCTCAATGGAGCCCTTTTACAAATAATCTCTCATGGATTTATTGGTGCTGCACTTTTTTTCTTGGCCGGGACGACGTATGATAGAATACATCTTGTTTATCTTGACGAAATGGGTGGAATAGCTATCCCAATGCCAAAAATATTCACGCTGTTCAGTAGTTTTTCGTTGGCCTCCCTTGCATTACCAGGTATGAGTGGTTTTGTTGCCGAATTAATAGTCTTTTTTGGACTAATTACTAGTCAAAAATATCTTTTAATAACAAAACTCCTAATTACTTTTGTAATGGCAATTGGAATGATATTAACTCCTATTTATTTATTATCTATGTTACGTCAGATGTTCTATGGATACAAGATATTTAATGTTCGAAACTCTTATTTTTTTGATTCTGGACCACGAGAGTTATTTCTTTCGATCTCCATTTTTTTACCCGTACTAGCTATTGGTATGTACCCAGATTTCGTTCTTTCACTATCAGTTGAAAAAGTTGAAGTTATTCTATCTAATTCTTTTTATAGATAGTTTTTTGCAAAAAAAAAATGATAATTTTGAAAAATGTTCATTTACACTGACAAAAAGAAGGCTTTTTCTTCTTATCTTAAGTAAAAAAAATGAATGTGAACTGGATAGAACCCCCTGAATCAAATATTGTAGTGATTCGCGGGGTTCTATCCAGTTCACACAAAGTTTTTTTATCTGATATGCGCTGTACACTTTTCGATTCCTATTCGAAAGAACCCCCTTTTTTAATTTAATTAGATGTTAATGTAAATGAACCATAACTATGTAGTCCTATTCCTAATAGATTGACTCCAAAATAGCATATCCAAATTATAAGAAATCCAATAGACGCCACAATTGCTGAATTTGTAGCGTTCCTTTTTTTATTGGTTCGAGTATGTAAATAAATCGCGAATATGATCCAAGTAATAAAAGCCCAAGTTTCTTTTGGATCCCAACTCCAATAGGATCCCCATGCTTCATTAGCCCATACTGCTCCAGAAAGAATTCCTATGGTTAAAAAGATAAATCCTAGACTAATAACCCGATAACTCCAATAATCCAATTGTTGAATCAATTGCGACCTGTAATAATTCCTTGGAGAAAAAAAAGAAATATTTTGTAAAACATTCCTTTGTTCATTCATGTATTCGATTTCACCAAAGAAAAATGATTCATTTAAATTTAATAAATGATTACTCGTAGAAAAAAACTTTCTGTTTTTTCTAACTCTAATGACTAGAAGTGATACTGATAATAATGATCCACATAAAAGGGCCGCATAGCCCAATATCATCATACTTACGTGCATTATTAGCCACTCGGATTGAAGGGCGGGTACTAATATTGTAGATTGGTGTATTTCAGTTAAAAGACCTGAAGTAGAAAAGCCCTGGGTAAAAATAGTACTTGGGCCGATTATTATGCTTAGAATATTTTGATTCTTTTTGAAATACGTAACTATATGAGTAAGGGAAAAACTCCATGAAAGGAAAATTAAGGATTCATATAAATCACTTAGTGGAAAATGTCCTGAATAAATCCAACGAGTAATTAATAATCCTGTTATACAGAAAAAAGAAATTATCATGCCCTTTTCGGATGAATCATATAGTTTTACAATTTCATCAGCAAAAAAGGTTATCAAATGAATTGTCATTAGAATAGAAACGATTGAAAAAGAAATATGAATTAATATATGCTCTAAGGTTGAAAATATCATAAAAACAAGGACTCCCTTAATTATAAAATTGAAATTTGGAATTGAATTCATCAATTCATTTTCATTATTTTCATTATAGGATCTATTTACTTTTTTTAGGAGATGACATGCCGCCACTCGGACTCGAACCGAGATGCTATAGCACTGCTTCCTAAGAGCAGCGTGTCTACCAATTTCACCATAGCGGCTTGTCTTGAACTCATAATAGTCTATGAATAAACAATCGTCTATATTTAAGAATTTAATTGGGTTAAATATTTTTTTGGAAAGATCAAATTTGATGAATAAAAATTCGTTAAAATAGGTATTTGAAGGTTCATTAGTTCCATTTTAGTTTAGGGTCTTCCTTTTCTTTTATTGTGTATTTTATACTCTCCTCGGACTTGAACTCTTGTAAAACTAAATGGGCCTACTATGATATGAATTAAGGGTCAGAAATCCCAAAAAACATTTTTGTTTTTTGAATTCGGTAAGGTAGAAGAATGCTTATTCTACATAGTCTAAGGGCGGAACGATTTCCATTCCCTTTTGAGTTTAATCAATTAGGGAATGGAAATCGGGAATTGAGGTTTCGAAATGAAATGAGTCAATTTTAAAATTTAAATGCGGCCAATTTATATTATTCCAACATGTTATGTTTTATTAGTTATTTTATTTGTTTGTCGCACAAAAAAACTTTTTGAATTCCCAGTAGAAAGAGATTTCCCTAAGGAAAACGCCTTTAACGCTGCCCAATCTCCCTTCCTTTTCCAAAAATTTTTACGAATACGCTTTTTTGATGCAGAAGTACGTTTTTTTGGAACTGCCATTTAAATAAAAATTAAGAGATTACTCATTGGTATAGCTGGATGTGAAAGACATCTATTTTCAAAAAAAATATGCACTTTTCTAATTCATTATGTATTTCTTTTCTAAATAATATTTTTTTAGAATTATAACAATTTAAAAGAATAGATAAGATGAGTCAAAGATATGGCAAAATCACATAAAATATTACTCATTTTCGAAAAATACAAAAAAGAAGAATATTTTTTGTAACTTGTCAAAGTCGGCAAAAATATGCCTAATTTGACGTTAATTTAGAAATTATAATTTAAGTAGACTAGTAATTAATCTCTTTCTTTTCTATGATTTGACCAATTGGAACTTCTTGATTTGAATATTTGAAGTATTTAACAGAAACTCAGATAGAATAAGTAAAAAGAAATAAAAATTCAAAAATGATATTTAAATTAGTTTAGGTTAGTGCATATCTTCATTTTTTTTATTGACTCCTTTCAAAAGAGATAAGGTCCGGTGAATCGGAAACAATTAATATTAATTAAGAATGAAATTTTTTTTATGGAACAGATATATCAATATGCGTGGATTATACCCTTCCTTCCACTTCCAGTTCCTATGTTAATAGGAGCGGGACTTCTTCTTTTTCCGATAGCCACAAAAAATCTTCGTCGTATGTGGGCTTTTCCGAGTATTTTTTTGTTAAGTATAGTCATGATTTTTTCAATTAATCTGTCTATTCAGCAAATAAATAGCAGTTATATCTATCAATATGTATGGTCTTGGACCCTTGATAGTGATTTTTCTTTAGAATTCGGCTACTTGATTGATCCACTTACTTCTATTATGTCAATGTTAATCACTACTGTCGGAATTTTGGTTCTTATTTATAGTGATAATTATATGGCTCACGATCAAGGATACTTGAGATTTTTTGCTTATATGAGTTTTTTCAGTACTTCTATGTTGGGATTAGTTACTAGTTCGAATTTGATACAAATTTATATTTTTTGGGAATTAGTTGGAATGTGTTCCTATCTATTAATAGGGTTTTGGTTCACACGACCTCCGGCGGCAATTGCTTGTCAAAAAGCTTTTATAACTAATCGTGTAGGGGATTTTGGTTTATTATTAGGAATTTTAGGTTTTTATTGGATAACAGGTAGTTTTGAATTTCGGGATTTATTCGAAATAGTCAATAACTTGATTTATAATAATCAAGTCAATTCTACTTTTGTTACTTTGTGTGCTGCTCTATTATTTGCGGGTGCAGTTGCTAAATCTGCACAATTTCCCCTTCATGTATGGTTACCCGATGCTATGGAGGGACCCACTCCTATTTCTGCTCTTATACATGCGGCTACTATGGTAGCCGCGGGGATTTTTCTTGTAGCTCGCCTTCTTCCTCTTTTCATAGTTATACCTTATATAATGAAATTAATCTCCTTGATAGGCATAATTACACTATTATTAGGAGCTACTTTAGCTCTTGCTCAAAAAGACATTAAGAGGGGTTTAGCTTATTCGACAATGTCTCAATTGGGTTATATGATATTAGCTCTAGGAATGGGGTCTTATCGAAGTGCTTTATTTCATTTGATTACTCATGCTTATTCCAAAGCATTATTATTTTTAGGGTCCGGATCCGTTATTCATTCAATGGAAACTATTGTTGGCTATTCTCCGGATAAAAGTCAGAATATGGTTCTTATGGGCGGTTTAACAAAACATGTACCAATTACCAAAATCTCTTTTTTATTGGGTACACTTTCTCTTTGTG